GAGGAACATTATGAAATTGCGCAAAGGGTTAAGCAAACTTCACAACGTTACAAAGAACTTCAGGACATTATAGCTATCCTTGGGTTGGACGAATTATCCGAAGAAGATCGTTTAACTGTAGCAAGAGCGCGCAAGATTGAGCGTTTCTTATCACAACCCTTCTTTGTGGCAGAAGTCTTTACTGGTTCTCCAGGGAAATATGTTAGTCTCGCAGAAACAATTCGGGGGTTTCAATTCATCCTTTCCGGAGAATTAGATGGTCTTCCCGAGCAGGCCTTTTATTTGGTGGGTAATATCGATGAAGCTACCGCGAAAGCTATGAACTTAGAAGAGGAGAGCAAATTGAAGAAATGACCTTAAATCTTTGTGTACTGACTCCTAATCGAATGATTTGGGATTCCGAAGTGAAAGAGATTATTTTATCTACTAATAGTGGACAAATTGGCATATTACCAAACCATGCCCCCATTGCCACGGCTGTAGATATAGGTCTTTTGAGAATACGGCTAAACGACCGATGGTTAACGGTGGCTCTTATGGGCGGTTTCGCTAGAATAAGTAATAATGAGATCACCATTTTAGGAAATGGTGCGGAAATTAGTACTGACATCGATCCACAAGAAGCTCAACAAACTCTTGAAATAGCTGAAGCTAACTTGAGTAGAGCTGAGGGTAAGAGACAAGCAATTGAGGCAAATCTAGCTCTCAGACGAGCTAGGACACGAGTAGAAGCTGTCAAAGTGATTTCCTAATAGTAGTCAATACATTCAATCAAAATAAAAAGATTTCTTTATTATACACTATACACTACATCTTGATTCCACAAATTGAACACAATGAAGTCTAATTTGATTAATCTGATGATAGAACGAAAAAAAAGAGGATGGGTAGAAAAACTTATTAGATACCATGGAATCCGGTATCTAATAAGTTCTACCTACTATTGGATTTGAACCAATGACTCCCGCCGTATGAAAGCAATACTCTAACCACTGGGTTAAGTAGGTCATTTATCACCACAAAAAAGGTCTCCATCACTTCGATGGATTATAGGTAAAATATGTTTTCTAAACAATATCAATCTTTTACCAATAAAAATAAACGGATCAGAGAGTTATCATGTGGGATTATGGGATACCCTTCTTGACAAGAAATTGTCTCTATGTTAAAATGGTTATGACAAGGGCTATAGCTCAGTTAGGTAGAGCACCTCGTTTACACGTGCGCCAATGTTTTTCAAGGGAGCCCGTTATGCAATGACCATAATTGATCTTTTTGAGAAGTCGATGTCTTACTCCGTAGATTTGAGAGAACAAGAGAAAAATAGCCTGACAAATTTGGTTTGATCCGGTTCAGGTGCGAATTCCGGTGCCAAATCAAATAGAACCCGCCATTGTAAGGTAAATGCCCAGTCCATTCAATGCCAGGCATAATGAGTATAAGGATCTCAAAAGAACCTCTTTTCGTCCTATGAGCTTTGAGGTGTATGAAGTCTCATATTTTACTCTTGCAGCGGAGCGATAGAGACTACATTTCACTTAGGTTGATCTAGGCCGAAGGCAGACCTAAATAAAGGTCACCCTTCTTTGAAACACTTTGGTATTGCTCCTAGATCAGGATACAAATAATGAATCAGAGCACATGGAGCCATCTCATTATCTTCTTATCTTCCTCTAAAGAAAAAATATGGTGGACTAACTGATCTTTACATCAGTTAATGAAAGAGCCCAATGCAACAAAATGCATGTTGGGTCTTTGAAACAGTTCAAATCATTTCGATAATAATCAGTTTTATCTGTTTTACCGAGAAGGTCTACGGTTCGAGTCCGTATAGCCCTAATACATTCCATTTTTGTTTTGTATATAAATTTGAGTAGTAGTAGTAGGAACAAGAAAATAAACACAATAATTCATTCCAACGGACCCAATTGGTATTTGTCAAATCTCGGATCAAATACCCATCTCTCTTGATCCACTTTCATGAATGAATTACATATGATAATGATATTTTTCCTCTTTTCCTGTCCATGATCAAAGAGTTAACACTTTTTTTTTGCTTTGGTATACCCAATCCCAGTCAATTTCTGAAATGAAAATCATGAAATAATCCTGTCTCAAGACTTCAACCTGACCCAACCCAATCCTAAGTCGCATGGATCTAGGGCCTATTCTTTTCTTGATCTTAAGTATTTGTAGAAGTCCTCGGACTAATTCTTTTTTGGCGGAACAACAAACCTAAGAGATCCTTTTTTCTTTTCAATTTGTTTCAAAGAGAATGTATAATGTAGGGCTAATTTATTATCCCTAAATACATCAATGTTCCTTCTTCTATATTCTAAATTCTAAGAGTTGAGTGGGTTTAGTAATTTTGTCTGTCGAATTGTTCGATAATGTGTGATTCTTTCTATTATACTTTATACTTTTAACTATTTCACTATATAGAAGGATCTTCTATTATTAGGAGTCTCTTATGTTATATAAATCGTTCACGATTCTGTCG